AAGTCCAAAATTTTCAACAGTAATAAAAGTTTGCTTTGTTACATTATTACTAAGTTTATATGGTTTCTTGCCAAAAAAAGAAACTCTTTTCGTATTATTCATTGTTAATAATGGTACTAACTCAAAATTTCTATTAAGTTTTTTTTCTTCGGCTTTCCCCCATAAAGAGATTGAATAAAACGAGCTGCTTTTTTTTCCACTGTAATTTATAAAATAAGTGTTTAAATATCCTTCAAAAGTAAGTAAATAAATCCGAAACATATAAAATGCGGTTAATCCCGCTGTTGAACAAGCTATTATTGCAAAAATTGGCGAAAATAACAAACTATCATTCAGAATTTCATCTTTAGACCAAAAACAAGCAAGGGGAGGAATACCACAAAGAGAAAGTGTTCCTATTAAAAAGGCAGTTTTTGTAATTGGCACATGTTTTGTCAAACCACCCATAAGAATCATATTCTGACTTTTATCGGGAGAATATCCAACTATAGCTTCCATTGAATGAATAATGGATCCAGATCCTAAAAACAACAGAGCTTTCGAATACGCATGAGTAATCAAATGAAATAAAGCGGATCGATAAGACCCCATACCTAGAGCTAACATCATATAACCCAGTTGAGACATTGTAGAATAAGCTAAACCTCTCTTAATGTCTTTTTGAGCAAGAGCTAAAGTGGCTCCTAAGAGTACTGTTATTATACCTATCAAAGATATTATATACATTATAGAAGGGATAACTATAAAAAGAGGAAGAAGACGAGCTACAAGAAAAATTCCTGCCGCTACCATAGTAGCAGCATGTATAAGAGCTGAAATAGGAGTAGGGCCCTCCATGGCATCAGGTAACCATACATGAAGAGGAAATTGTGCGGATTTAGCAATAGGACCCACAAATAATAGAAATGCACACAAAGTAAGGAATAAGAGATTTACTCTATTATTTAAAATTAAATTATTAACTATTTCGAACAAATCCTGAAATTCAAAACTGCCAGTTATCCAATAAAGACCCAAAATTCCTAATAATAAACCAAAATCCCCTACACGATTGGTTACAAAAGCTTTTTGACAAGCATTCGCTGCAATGGGTCGTGTGAACCAAAAACCGATTAATAAATACGAACACATTCCAACTAATTCCCAAAAAAAATAAACTTGGATCAAATTAGAACTAGTAACTAATCCTAACATTGAAGTATTAAAAAAACCCATATAAGCAAAAAACCTCAGATATCCTTGATCATGAGCCATATAATTGTCACTATAAATAAGAACCAAAATTCCAACAGTTGTAATTAATATTAACATAATAGAAGTAAGTGGATCAATAAAGTAACCGAACTCAAAAGAAAATTCATTATTTATGGTCCAAGACCATACATTTTGATGAATGCAACTTAGAAAAATTTGTTGAATAGATAGATAGAATGAAAAGATCATAACTATACTTAACAGAAAAATACTCAGAAAAGTCCACATACGTCGAAGGCTTTTTGTTACTGTCGGAAAAAGTAGAAGTCCAACTCCTAGTAAAATAGGTACTGGAAGTGGAATGAAAGGGATGATCCATGAATATTGATATGTATGTTCCATAAAATAAAAAATCCTTTTTATTTTATTATTAAATTTATTATTTCTTATTCACTGGTTTGGCTATATATATATATATATTTTTTTTTCAAAGGAGACAATAAAAAAGCACGCGATTTCAAACCTAAATAGAAATTTTTTTCGAATTAGTATAATCCTTCATAAATCTTTCAAAAGAAATAGATATTCAAATCAAAAAACTATAAGTTATTAAATAATATTACTAGGTTACTCTCAAAAAAATTATTTGTCTTTTTTTTATTACTACGTAAATAAAATTTTAATTTTATGCAGATACCTAAAAAGTGAATTATAATTCCGTATATACAATAATTTATATACATATATTAAGAATAGAACAAAGATTTACACGAGAAAAAAAGACTTAATATTAATTATATCATAAAAAAACTTTAACTAAAAAAAGTTATTTGAGTTTTATTATTTAAAATTTTTAAGGAATTAATTTGAATTTTGGAATTTAGTGATTGTTTTACAGTACACTAAGTGAGCTTTTTTTTTTTTTGCAAGAAATTTGATTATAATCAAATTTTTTTTTTGATAATATAATCTATTAGTATAAATAGTATAAATTTCATTAAATGGGCGCTCTCGTACGAGATTTCAAACGCTTGAATGTCTTTTTTGTTTTGAAAATAATAGATAATAAAATTTGAAAGAAAAAAATAACGTTATATGGAGATGGAGTATGAAAGAATAGAATAATAAATGTCTTTGACATCCAATTATACCGCTGAAAAAGTTTTTTCATTTTTGAATGGCAGTTCCAAAAAAACGTACTTCTATCTCGAAAAAGCGTATTCGTAAAAACATTTGGAAAAGGAAGGGGTATTCGACATCGTTGAAAGCTTTTTCGTTAGGAAAATCGCTTTCTACAGGTAATTCCAAAAGTTTTTTTGTACAACAAAATAAATAAAAAATACTAGAATAATTCGAATTATCCTAACTTAAAAACTCATTTTTTTAGAATACATAAAAAAAAAAAAAAAGGAAAAAAAAAAAAGAATATATAGATAAATAGATAAAAAAGAAAGGTTCAAAAAATTTTTTTCGGGGGGGGGGGGGTTCTGATTTCCCCCATCACTAACTTGACACAATAATAAAGAAAGAAATATCTTGTATTTCCTCTTAACGAGGAAATACAAGATATTTAAGCGAAATCAATAGATTCTTGAAATTAATTTAAGTGAAAAATTTGTCACTTTATACCTTTATGTTATTGCTCTGAATTTTTCTATTCTTTACTTTGAATTAAAGTTATAAAAACATCTATCCACAATAAAAGCATCTATCCACAATACAATAAGTGAATATTATTTAATAATATATCATATATTAAGTGATCAAAAAATCTTATGTTTGTACAATATAAAAAGATACATTAAAAGAGATATTTTGATAATTTTTTTTTATTTCGCTTGAACAATTAAGCAAATCTTATTTTATTTAAAATTTCTAAGAATTTTCAAAAAATTTTCATTAAGTTTTCATTTTTAGAAAAAGCATTTTTTAATTAATGAAACTTATAAATTTAATATTAATGGAATTTCTAAATTTCATTTCGTGTTTTGTCTTTGAGTTCAAGTCCCAATTACTTGAATTTAGTTACATTTTTCTTAGTTCCATTTTTCATTATATTCTAGAAAACAAATCTAAAGTACAAAAAGTTAATGAAAAAAATTTCAAATAACTAAGATAAAAAAAAATCTTAATTTAATTAAAACCCCAAATACCTCTTTAAAAAAATTTTGATTCATCAAATCAATTGTAAATTGCATTAAATTGGTTTCTTTATTTAAATTTTCGTCTCGACGATTGAATAAAAACTTGTTAGTATTGTTTTGAACAAGTTGCCGCTATGGTGAAATTGGTAGACACGCTGCTCTTAGGAAGCAGTGCTAGAGCATCTCGGTTCGAGTCCGAGTAGCGGCATAAGATCGTATAAAAGAGATATTATAAGTTTTATAATCAAATGAATACCCAACTTTTTTTTTATAAAATCGGGTAAAACCTAGTATTAATTTATTAATTTTTAACAAATTTTTTATGATTTTTTCAATTCTAGAGCATATATTAACTCATATATCTTTTTCGGTGGTGTCAATTGTACTGACAATTTATTTTTTCACTTTTTTAGTTAATTTAGATGAAATCATAGGATTTTTTGATTCATCAGATAAAGGAATCGTAATTACGTTTTTTGGTATAACAGGATTATTATTCACCCGTTGGATTTATTCAGGACATTTTCCATTAAGTAATTTATATGAATCATTAATTTTTCTTTCATGGGCTTTTTCAATTATTCATATGGTTTCCTATTTTAATAAAAAACAAAAAAATTACTTAAACGCAATAACTGCGCCAAGTGCTATTTTTATTCAGGGTTTTGCTACTTCAGGTCTTTTAAACAAAATGCCTCAGTCTGCAATATTAGTACCAGCTCTCCAGTCCCAGTGGTTAATGATGCATGTAAGTATGATGATATTAGGCTATGGCGCTTTGTTATGCGGATCATTATTATCAATAGCTCTTCTAGTTATTACATTTCGCAAAGTCGTACCTACTTTTTGGAACGAGAATATTAAAACAAAAAATTTATTAAATGGATTATTTTATTTTGATGTACTTTACTACATAAACGAAAGAAATTCTATTTTATTACAACAAAACAGTAATTTTAGTTTTTCTAAAAATTATTATAGGTATCAATTGATTGAACAATTAGATTTTTGGAGTTTTCGTATTATTAGTCTTGGATTTATCTTTTTAACCGTCGGCATTCTTTCAGGAGCTGTATGGGCTAATGAGACATGGGGTTCATATTGGAATTGGGATCCAAAAGAAACCTGGGCATTTATTACTTGGACCATATTCGCAATTTATTTACATATTAAAACAAATAGGAATGTTAGGGGTATCCATTCTGCAATTGTGGCTTCGATAGGCTTTCTTTTAATTTGGATATGCTATTTTGGCGTCAATCTTTTAGGAATAGGTTTACACAGTTATGGTTCATTTACATCGAATTAAATAAAACATTACCGCAAAAATAAAGGAATCCAAATAAAAAAGAATAGCATCCATATATAACTTCATATAAGTTCAGAAATAGAATTTCGTTTTAGTAGTAAATCATCAAGAACCTTTTGAATCAAGTAGTATAATGATTCAAAAGGTTCTCATAATACAAAGACCAAAGACGTCTGATTACAATTCAATTTAATTTTTTTTTATTTCCTGAAAACTATCCATAAAAATAATTAGATAAAATGGATTCGACCTTGTCACTTGCTAATGAGAGCACAAAATCAGGATAAATCCCAATACCAATTATGGGTAGAAGAATTGAGATTGAAAGAAATAACTCTCGGGGTCCAGAATCAAAAAAAGACAAGTTTTTGACATTACTTAACTTGTATCCATAAAACATTTGGCGTGACATAGATAATAAATATATAGGAGTTAATATCATTCCAATTGCCATTACAAAAATAATTAAAATTTTTGAAATTACGAAATATTTTTGGCTGGTAATTATTCCAAAAAAAACAATTAATTCTGCAACAAAACCACTCATGCCCGGTAATGCAAGGGAGGCCATCGATAAGATAGTGAACATTGTAAATATCTTTGGAATGGAGATAGCCATTCCACCCATTTCATCAAGATAAACAAGCCGCATTCTATCATAACTCGTTCCTGCCAAGAAAAAAAGTGCAGCGCCAATAAAGCCATGAGATATTATTTGTAAAATAGCTCCATTAAGTCCAGGATCCGTTATAGAACCAATACCTATAATTATAAAACCCATATGAGATACAGAAGAATAGGCTATTCTCTTTTTTAAATTACGTTGACCGGGAGATGTTGAAGCTGCATAAATTATTTGAATTGTACCGACTACCATTAACCAAGGAGAAAACAGAGAATGCGCGTGAGGTAATAATTCCATATTAATTCGAACCAACCCATATGCTCCCATTTTTAATAAGATTCCAGCGAGAAGCATACAGGTACTGTAATGTGCCTCGCCGTGGGTGTCAGGTAACCAAGTATGTAAAGGTATAATCGGTGATTTAACGGCAAAAGCAATAAGAAATCCAATATAAAATAGTATTTCGAGTGTGACAGGATAGGATTGATTAGCTAATAGTTCTAAATTTAATGTTGGTTCGTTCGAACCATATAAACTTATACCTAAAACTCCTATTAATAAAAAAATAGAACTTCCTGCAGTGTATAAAATAAATTTTGTAGCTGAATACAGACGCTTCTTTCCACCCCACATGGATAAAAGTAGATAAACGGGAATTAATTCTAATTCCCACATGATGAAAAAAAGTAAAAGATCCCGAGAAGAAAATGATCCTATTTGACCGCTGTACATTACTAACATCAGGAAATGGAATAATCGGGAATCCCGAGTAACTGGAAAAGCTGCTAAAGTAGCTAAAGTAGTAATAAATCCCGTCAGTAAAATCGTTCCTATAGAAAGTCCATCTATTCCCAGCCTCCAGTAAAAATCAAAAAAATTGATCCATTTATAATCTTCGGACATTTGAATTAACGGATCATCCATTTTAAAATTATAACAAAAAGCATAGGTTGTTATAAGAAGTTCTAAGATACAAATGCATATAGTATACCACTTGTTGATTTTATTTCCCCTGTGCGGAAGAAATAACATTAACGAACCGGCAGATATTGGAAAAACAACAATTATTGTTAACCAAGGAAAATCATTCGTGGTAAAGACAAGATACACCAGGTCCAAAGAACGCGTACTCAAAAAAATAAATAAAAAAAAATATAATTTAACTTTTTTGAGTACGAGTACTTGTCAATAAAAAAATCAAATGTATTCTAAATTGATTCAAATGAGGTTTTCGGTAACGTATCAATAAGCTAGACCCATACTTCGAGTTGTTTCATGCCATAAATAAACGCGAACGCTTAAAAAATCCGTTGGACAGGCGGATTCGCATCTCTTACAACCAACACAGTCCTCGGTTCTTGGAGCGGAAGCTATTTGCTTAGCTTTACATCCATCCCAAGGTATCATTTCTAATACGTCTGTAGGGCATGCTCGGACACATTGAGTACATCCTATACAGGTATCATAAATTTTTACGGAATGTGACATAGGATCTATAGTTTTTTGAATGTCATAAATTTTCAATCTAGTAAACTTCTAACTAAATGATATATTAAAATACTAGATGAAGCAATGATTTTCTTTAATAGAATTTTTTAATTAATATAGAATTTTTTAATTAATTCTGGCTCAGTTGATAAAAAAAGGGGCTAAAATACTTTGATTTCTTAGATTTTCACAAATATAATCTAGTAAGTCATAACCTATTATATATATATGCAAATTTAAACCTATAATTTTTTTTATGCTACTTATTTAATAAGGTCGATTGGTTGATCCGAGTTGATTTTCTGTTACGATAAATTGACGAGACTATAGCTAATCCAATAGCTGCTTCAGCGGCTGCAATTGCTATAACAAAAATGCAGAAAATATCCCCTTTTAGTTGGGAATTATCAAAAAAATCAGAAAATGTTACGAAATTCATATTAACTGCATTGAGTATAAGTTCAAGACACATAAGAGCCCTAACCATATTTCGACTCGTGATCAATCCATAAAGACCAATCAAAAATAAATAAGCACTCAAAACAAGTACATGCTCGAGTATCATTCAGCAACTCCTTATCAATTTTGATTCATTTCAAATTTAAATATGAATAATAAAAAAAATTCACCAGATTCAATCAACTAGAATATAACAAAAAAGTCCGAATAAAAACTATATTAGGCAAAAAAATTTTCAAATATATATCATCAAATAAAATCAAAAAATAAATAAAATCAAAAAATTGAGATTTAAAATATGAATATAGTATTCAATCAAATTGAATGAACAGAAAAAAATCTCATAACATACACAAAGTTTTTTTTGTCTTTACTAATTAGAACGTTTTTTATTGACGAGCCACAGAAATTGCACCTATCAAAGCAACTAAAAGAATTATTGAAATGAGTTCAAATGGAAGAAAAAAATCTGTTGATAAATGAATTCCTATTTGTTGACTATTACTTATTAAATCTTGCTCTAAAATCTGGTTTAATCTTGTAGTCCAAATAACCCCGTACCATGAAGTATCAAGAATAGTAGAAATTAATGAAAAAAGAAGAGTTGTACAAACCAATGCAGTAATCCCATCCCCAACAGTCCACAGAGTGAAATCTGTGGAATATTCTGAATCATTCATGAACATCACAGCAAATATGATTAAAACATTTATGGCCCCCACATAAATAAGGAGTTGGGCAGCAGCTACAAAATGGGAATTTGATAGAATATACAATAAAGATATACAAACAAGAACAAATCCTAAAGAAAAGGCTGAAAATATTGGGTTGGGAAGTAATACCACCCCCAGGCCTCCTACTAGAAGACCGAATCCCAGAAAAACTAAAAGAAAATCATGTATTGGTCCAGGCAAATCCATTATATTATTAAAATAAGAAAAAATTGAAATCCTTTTCATGACTTTATTAATTTAACCGGGGAATTTCTTTTTAATATGTTTCTAATATGTTTCTAATAGAGTAAAATTAGAATCTAATGGATATGAATTGATGTAGATACAATTATTAGTATTAGACAAGACAGTTTCACTTTTTATTCTAAAGTTTATTTTCAACCTAGCTATTTTAAGAAAGTAATTACGAATATATTATATTAAAAGATATTAAACGGATGAGTCTTAAGACTTACTATTTTTATATAAATAAAATACAAGTTTTTTAGTAAATTCTTTATCTTTACTTTATATAATTCAACAGTTTTGAATTATTTTTTTAATAAAATTAATGGGTTTACCCATTTTTTGTTTGAGGGGAATTCAAAATTGTTCGAATAGTGTAATCGTCCATTACTGACATTGGTAAACGACCCAAAGCTATTTGATTATAATTCAATTCGTGACGATCATAAGTTGAAAATTCATATTCTTCAGTCATTGACAAACAGTTTGTTGGACAATACTCAACACAATTACCACAAAATATACAAATTCCAAAATCAATACTGTAATTAAGCAATCGTTTTTTTCTAATATTCGTTTCCAATTTCCAATCAACAACAGGCAGATCTATAGGACATACTCGAACACATACTTCACAAGCAATGCATTTATCAAATTCGAAATGGATTCGACCACGGAAACGTTCTGATGTTATTAATTTTTCATAGGGATATTGAATAGTTACAGGTAAACGATTTGTGTGGGATAAGGTAATCATGAAACCTTGACCAATATATCTTGCAGCTCGTAGGGTTTGTTGACCATAATTCATGAACCCGGTTATCATAGGAAGCATATTGTAATTATCTATGAATAATTTTCTCTTTGTTTCTTTCTCTTGTTTAAAATAAGTATTCGATTCATTTTCAATTTAGAGTGAAAGGAGTTGGAAAGAAGTTGTTAATAATAGATTACCAAGGGAAATGGGTAAAAGAAATTTCCATCCAAGATTTAATAGTTGATCCATTCTTAGCCTAGGTAAAGTCCATCTTGTTGCGATAGAAATGAACAAGAACAAATAAGTTTTAGCTAATGTAATAAAGATACCAATTGTTGTTCCAAAAACGGGATCCCTTTTAAATAGCTCCAGAATAGATATATACGGAATAGAAATATTCCAACCGCCTAAGTATAGAATTGTTACAAATAATGAGGAAATTAATAGATTTAGATAAGAAGCAACGTAAAATAAACCAAATTTGATACCTGAATATTCAGTTTGATAACCTGCTATTAATTCTTCTTCCGCTTCTGGTAAATCAAACGGTAACCTCTCGCATTCCGCTAAGGAAGAAATTAGAAAAATGATAAAACCTATAGGTTGACGCCACAAATTCCATCCCCAAAAACCATATTTTGATTGTGCCTCAACTATATCAACTGTACTTAAACTGTTAGATAATCCTAGTCGGTGATAACATTACTATTCTCACCGCTATTACAAAACCGTACATGAGGTCTTGGCCTCATACGGCTCCTCGGGGGCCGTAAATAAATCTAAGGACCAGATTAGTATTATTTCGTATTATTTAGATGAATATGATATGTTCTAAAATAGATTAATATTATAGAAATATATCTGGAGGTCTCGAATTATACCAATGGAATTCTGTCTGCTCAAATTCTAAGAATAAAAAAAGCGCTTCGGAATTCATCTCATCCTTTACAAATTTTAATTTCTATTTGTTGAGTAATAACTTAATCCTTTAATAAAATACTCCTTGTAAAAAAAAAAAGTATTTCCGCCCGTCGTGGTTTTCAATTACGAAAAAGAATTAGACATCCTATTAGTTTATTATTCATGACAGAAATGAAATTCTATTTTATTTTCATATAGTTCGAACTATATGAAAATAAATCTCCTTGTTTCGTTCCTATTCTTCTGTCTTTTTTAGAAAAAAAAGTCGGTGGACTTAAAAAATAAAGGATTATTTCGTTTCTGATAGTCATTACATTTATCGGTGGATAGGAGCATACTCTGAATCGGAATCTTGGGGAGTACTGCCTGATCATTTCTACTAACTTCAAGCCCCAATTAACCTTCTTGTTTTTTGTTATCTTATGTTATGCATAAATATCCTTTTCAATTTGCTTAATCTCTATATACAAATTCTTTGTGTATTTTGGTGTTTCTAACTATCCACTCATTTTTACCTAATTCTAATTGCCGCTCACTTTGTAATACATGTATGTTAATCTATATAACTCAGAATAACTCAGAGTGAAAACGTCATACGGTTAATATTTTTAACCCGCTTCAAGGCAGGATGACCAATCAACCAACCATGGGGTAAAGTGATTCTTACGTTATGTTTCTTTCCGTTTAACCTTTGTACATAGGAAATGAGACTCAATTTCTCTTTTTACTGCTAATTTCTGAGCAGTTTTTTTTCACTCATATATAACTATCAAATTCCTTTTATTATTATTAATATTCATCCCAAAGAGAAATATAAATATATATATTCCATTTTTTAACTTAATTCGTTTAGAAGAAACGGAATAATCAAAATAAACGTTTATGTTTCAACGAATCGCACGTAGAGATATTGATAAAACACATAGAGTTAATGGTATTTCATAACTAATCGATTGGGCAGCAGCTCGCAGACCACCTAAAAAAGAATATTTATTATTTGATCCATATCCTGACATAAGAAGTCCAATTGGAGCAATACTTGAAATAGCAATCCATAAAAAAATACCGATATTGAGATCCGCTAAAACAAGGTGATTGCTAAAGGGAATTACTGAATAACTTAGTAAAATTGAGATAACTGCGATAGATGGTCCAATACTAAATAAAGGAGTATTTCCTCTAGATGGACGAAGGTCTTCTTTGAAAAGTAGTTTTGTCCCGTCAGCTAGAGCTTGAAGAATTCCCAAAGGGCCGGCGTATTCAGGTCCAATACGTTGTTGTATCCCTGCAGATATTTCTCTTTCTAACCACACAATTACTAATACACCTGTTATGATTCCCAATACAAGAGAAAATATAGGGACAAATATCCATACGAGTCCATAGACCTCTTTTAAAGATTCCAATCTAACAAAAGAATTTATAGTTTCTACTTCTGTTGCATAAATTATCATTTTAACGATCAACTTCTCCCATAATTATATCTATGCTACCGAGTATCGTCATAATATCAGCCAATTTCATTCTTTTAACTAGTTCAGGAAGAATTTGCAAATTAATAAAACCTGGTGGTCGGATTTTCCATCTCCAAGGAAAACCACTTTGATCTCCTATGAGAAAAATTCCCAACTCCCCTTTTGGAGCTTCAACTCTTACATAAAGTTCTTGTTTCGATAATTCAAACGTAGGAGAAGGTTTTTTACTAATGAATCGATATTCAAAATCATTCCATTCTGGATTCCTTTTTCTATCAAAGTCTCTGCTTTCTAAATTCTCATAGGGACCCCCTGGAAGTCCTTCCAGAGCCTGTTGAATAATTTTGATGGATTCTGTCATTTCGCTAAGTCGTACTAAATAACGAGCTAATGAATCTCCTTGTTTTTGCCACTGAATTTCCCATTCAAATTCATCGTAAGACTCATAACGATCAACTTTACGAAGATCCCATGGTATTCCGGATGCGCGCAGCATTGGTCCGGATAAACCCCAATTTATTGCTTCTTCCCCATCAATAATTCCAACTCCTTCAACTCGTTCTAAAAAAATAGGATTTCGTGTAATTAGTTTTTGATATTCAACAACCTCTGTTAAAAAATAATCACAAAAATCCAAGCATTTATCTATCCAACCATAAGGTAAATCAGCCGCTATTCCTCCAATACGAAAAAAATTATGCATCATTCTCATACCGGTGGCAGCTTCGAATAGATCATATACAAACTCTCGTTCTCTGAAAATATAGAAAAAGGGAGTCTGGGCCCCAATATCTGCCATAAAAGGGCCGAGCCATAACAGATGAGAAGCTATACGACTCAATTCCAGCATAATTACTCTTATATAGCTGGCCCTTTTCGGAATTTGAATATTTCCCAATTGTTCTGGTCCATTTACTGTTATTGCTTCTGTAAACATAGTAGCTAAATAATCCCATCGCGTTACATAAGGTAAATATTGTATAATTGCTCGATTTTCTGCAATTTTTTCCATTCCTCTGTGTAAATAACCCAATATGGGTTCACAGTCAACAACATCCTCACCATCGAGAGTAACAATTAAGCGAAGAACACCATGCATAGATGGGTGGTGAGGTCCCATATTGACTATCATAAGATCTTTTCCTGTAACTGGTCTCTTCATAAGTTTTTCCTTTATTCGTTTTGGCATGAATTAGATTACTGAAAAAGAAGTTTATCAAAAATTCAAGATCAAAAAATTAACTAATTCACAATTTTGGAATTTACCGAGTTTTTAATTCCCGAATATTCAACTGATTTATTAATTCTTTATAACGTACTCTATTTTTTTTTGACAAATAAGCCAACAGTCGTTGACGTTTTCCCAGAATTTTTCGTAGACCCCTCTGAGATAAAAAATCTTTTCTGTGCAATTCCAAATGGGAAGTAAGCCTTCGTATCTTATTAGTGAAACTTAATACTTGAAATTCAACTGATCCCCTGTTTTCTTCTTTTTTTTCTTGAAATGAAATGAATGAATTTTTTATCATAAAAAGAAATCCTTCCCTTTTTAATATGAATTGAAAAATATGAATTTTACTGATCAGTAATAATAATGGTAGTTTTTTTGTATTTTTTTGTACAAGGATCCGAATTTAATTATAAACTTTGTAATTCTTTATTTTATCAAAAAAAGTCTAAGTTTCTATTTAAACAAGAAGGGTTCTGTTAATTTATTTATGGATCTGCTCTGATTGGTATCTATGTCATTGATTAAATGAATCTCATGTATAAAGATTGAATTTATAAAAATTCCTCATATTTGTGCATACAATTGTTTTCATATAACTTAACTTATATATTATATATAGTAAAAAGATAGTAAAAAGGTAAAAAGATAGTAAAAAGGATCTATCATTAATGAATTTGAAATCGTGTATACATATGTATTCTTATCATACTGAAACGATTTCCGTTAGTAGTATTAAACCAATAGCGATTCATACAAGCTAAATCTTCTAATCGAAAATTGGGCCAAAGAAAGGATTTTAATTTAATTAGGGTCTTTTTATCCTTATCAAGATCTTTCTTTTTATGTAAAACTGTGGTCAAGTTTTTAATATTCTTATCAAATCTTGAGTTTCTATCCCTCGCATTTTTTTTTTTTAAGTTGAAACAAATTAGAATTCGAAATTCTCTACGTCGTTTAGGGGATAGAATGTTTTCAGGGATAAAGAAATCATAATTGTTTTTTTTATCAATATAGCTTTTTTTTTTGTATCTTTTACTTAGTTTGGGTTTGTTTTTATGAACTAATGAAATACCTATTGTTCTATATATAATAAGCTGTCCATCGTTTTTTACAGATAAACGGACAGGTTCAACAATCAATATTCCTTTTTTCATTAATTTTGTAAAAGTGAAATTCTTCTCAATCATTATAATATCTAGGCTAAGCTCTCCTCTTTCAATACAAGATATGGTTATCTCGTTTGGATTTTTTAGTCTAACCAAGAGACAGTATACTTTTATATTGTTGATAATTTTTTGATTCAAAAAACAGTTCCATCGCAACTGAAAACGCGAATACCTTGTGAGAAATAAATCAAGTTCCGCTTCGGTATTACTTTTGTATTGTTTTTTATTTTTACGTTTTTTTATCTTCGATTCTGCATAATTTTGGTCAATATTTTTTTCTTGGTTTAGTAGAGCTGATTCAGGATTTCGTTGTTTTTCGTTATCTGATTCAAGCTCTCCTTGACCCGCCAATTCGTTTTCTTCTTTATTTAGATTATAAAACTGAAGGGATCCTTTTTCGTTTGATGGTATAAAACCTTTATTCTTTAGAGTGATCTTTTTATTAACATTTTTTTTTTCATTAAAATTGAAAAGAAGTAATTTAATTGGTATGACCCACGGTTTCGTTTTATAGGTACTAGAAAAAAAGACAAATTCAGGAAAAAAAAAAAATTCAAAATTTGTTAGCCGACGATTTAGTATTTCTTCATTCATTCCCATCCAATCAAAAAAGTTTCTTTTTTTATTGGCAAGATACGTCTTAGTTATTTTATCAAAATTCTGAACTTTAGTCCTACTATCTTTTTTTTTACTCTTGGTATCAACCCAGGGCCTCATATTGACTTTTTTTCTAAACAAAAAGTTGAGAATTCTCCAATCCAAATATTTTCTATGCCCAATTTCCCCTATAACCCGAATATTATATTTTTCTAGAAAAGAAGAGACTAAACAATTATCTAGAGCAATGCCTATAGACATGTCAAACATTTTTTCTCTAGAATTAATCGATTTGTAGCAAAAAAGATTATATTGATAATCTTTTTTAAATTTAAGTTTTGGATTTAATAATGAGTTGTCCTCAAAAAAATTTTGTTTTTTGTAATTATCAAATTTATTTTTTTCATATGAATCCGTTTTGATTAAACTTTGATTTAGAACTAGAGAGTCCTGGTTTATTTTCTTTTTCCACCTTTGGGTTATTAATCTAGCCCATGCAACCTGAGGTAAATTGTATTGAGAATTACTTCGTAACCAGTGTTTCCATTGATTTACTTCGGAATTTAAAAAGGTTTTATCTTTCAGTTCATAATCAAAGATTCCCTGTTCTTGAACCAAATCCTTTATTTGATTTTTAACAAAAAAGGATGTTATGCATATGTTATATTCAAGAACAGCTTTTAATTTAGAAAAGTTACTAACTTGAATTTGTGATAATTTGTAAAATACATATGCTTGTGATAAAGAGCATAGGTCATAACTAAAAAAATTTTTTTTTGATATTAAATTTTTTTTTGATATTAAATTTTTTATAGTCGAAATAAAAAAAACGGTATTTTTTTTATTTTTGTTTTTTTCTCCATTTTCTTCATTCTTGTAAATATAAATAGATTTATCAAGAATTTCTTTTGTTGATTCAAAAAAAAGTTGTGTAGTAATTCTTGGAATATTAATGATACCTAGAAAAATAGTTATAAATAGTTGTTCAATGAAAAATTGAAAAAAAAAAAAAAATTTACGAATTAATCGGATATTTTTTCTTTTGAATGTCTGCCAACTTTTTTTTGATGACTCAATTATTTTAGAATCATAACGCGGTTTGTTACAACAATTAGTATTAGTTAGGTTTTCTTTTTCTTTTAAAATTTCTTCCGTTTGATTTTTGATTGTCTTTATTCTATCAATCAAATTTTTTATTTTGTTTTCGCTGAGTGAAGAATTTATCCACTCCATGGATTTTTTTTGAACAGATAGTCCATAAATCATCTGATTACTCATTATTGAATCTTTTTTAGTTTCATTTAATTCCGATATTTCTCTTAAGTCAAATAATGGAATTCTATTTTGTTTTGAAATATTTTTTATTTTTCCTTTTAGAAAAAGCAGGTTTTTGATAATCCAGTTTTGAATTTCTTTTGCGACTTTTAGGAAAATTGTTGCTCTTTCTTTGAAAATACTTAAAACCAAAAAAGGCTTCGTTTTGAATTTTTTGATTCGTTTTTTGAATTCTTTAAAAATGGGTTCAAAAAAGGACGGCTTTTTTTTGGCCGAACCAAACGGCAGTTCAGTTTCCATTCCCCAAACTGTTAAAAAACAAAAATCGTTTTTTTCTCCTTTGTCTTTTTTTTTTTTTAGTCGAGCCTTCTGAGATGATTGAACTTTCGATTTATGCCAAGGTTTAAGATAAAAAGGAAATAGAATTTTTATTTGAATACCATCTGTTAACCAGTTTCTTGGAAATTCTGTTTCGGATAGTTGAACCCCATTATAAGTACATTTAACATGCATTTCACGTTTCCAATCCTTTAAATCCTCAGACCACTCAGGAACTTGAAATAGTAATGCACGAGTGCTATTTTTAATTATTATCAATAAAGGTAATATAAGATATTTTCTAAAAATAGATTGAGTTATTAAGAGCAAACCTCGTATTGTTTGAGAAAATAGGAAGCTATCCCAAGTTTCTGCAATTTCCATCCGTCTTGTTTCTTTTCTTTTCGATTGTTCGTCTTCTTTTTTATCAATTTTTTTTTTTTTTTTTTTCCACATGAAATTTCTAAGAATTTTTTTTTTTAGCCCCCAAAAATCAAACGAAAAAAAAAAAAGCTTATCTATTCTATCAAAAAAAAGAGGGGAATGTACTTTTGCTTGAAAAAATTCCCAAATAACAGTTTTACGCCTTTGGGAACGCATGGATCCTTTAATTAGATCTCGACGAAAATCAGAGTGTTGTGAATAACGTATCAAAGCCATTTCATCTTTTTGATCAGAATTTTGATTATCTTTTAAATTAGTATAAATTCCGTTATGTGACTCTTTATCAGTAAAAACCACTACAGGTTTTGCTTTTCTTGAACGAATTCCAGGTTCCGTTGGTACATTTTCTTCATTTTCGCCTTCCAATTCTTCCAACTCACTTGTTAATTTATATGACCATTGAGGAACGTTTTTATTTATTTCATGGAAATAAATACCATTTTTTATAAGAGTTTGATTATTCTTAAGAGTTTGATTATTCTTATCAGTTATAACGACATCAAATAAAATTTTGAAAATTTGTATTTCTTCGTCTGAATGACTTTTTTCTTCTCGGGGTTCTGAAAAAAATGAAAGTTTTTTCTCTATTGATAACGATTGTCTATTAAATTTTTCTATTGTTTGTTCAAATTTTTGAGAATTAATCTTCAGCAGTATACCATGAATTTTGTTTATCCAAGATCCTCCTATACCTATATTAATATAGGTTTCGGTTATTATTTGGAATGGAAGTAATTTTTTGACTTTTCCGCGAGAGATCCCATGCAAAAACGGATCATAAAGTTTCGGTAAATATTCTTTTTTAGTTTCGTTATGACAAAACCGAGTTGTTTTTTCCAGTATATTTTCAAAAGACTTTTTCTTATCTAAAGCTTCAATTCGATTGAAAAATGCGTTTTTTAAGTTTTTTTTTTTTTCTTCATTGATCAAACTCCAATAAGCAGCCATTTGATCAGCGGGTGCTTTTTCTCTTGTAAATGAAGGTATCTTTTTTTGGATCATTTCAAAAAAAGTGGAAAGATTGGGGGGATATGTAAAAGATATTCGTTCTTTTCCATCACTTTGACATGTATAAAAAAAATATTGTGACATTTCATTTCTTACAGTATTTTCAATTTTATCATTTTTTATATATCGA